CAAGTTCCTGGATGACAAGCCTAAAGGTTATCTTATTGATGATATCGATATTGATGATAGTGACGATATCGATATTGATGATAGTGACGATATTGATGATAGTGATGATGACCTTGATATTGATACGGAGCTGCTAACTATGACGAATGTGCTAACTATGTATATGACGCCGAAAATAGACCGATTTGATATAACCCTTCAATTCGAATTAGCAAAAGCAATGTCTCCTTGCATAATATGGATTCCAAACATTCATGATCTGCATGTGAATGAGTCGAATTACTTATCCCTCGGTCTATTAGAGAACTATCTCTCCAGGGATTGTGAAAGATGTTCCACTGGAAAGATTCTTGTTATTGCTTCGACTCATATTCCCCAAAAAGTGGATCCCGCTCTAATAGCTCCGAATAAATTAAATACATGCATTAAGATACGAAGGCTTCTTCTTCCACAACAACGAAAGCACTTTTTCATTCTTTCATATACTAGGGGATTTCACTTGGAAAAGAAGATGTTCCATACTAACGGATTCGGGTCCATAACCATGGGTTCCAATGCGCGAGATCTTGTAGCACTTATCAATGAGGCCCTATCAATTAGTATTACACAGAAGAAATCCATTATAGAAACTAATACAATTAGATCAGCTCTTCATAGAAAAACTTGGGATTTTCGATCCCAGATAAGATCGGTTCAGGATCATGGGATCCTTTTCTATCAGATAGGAAGGGCTGTTACACAAAATGTACTTCTAAGTAATTGCCCCATAGATCCTATATCTATCTATATGAAGAAGAAATCATGTAAGGGAGGGGATTCTTATTTGTACAAATGGTACTTCGAACTTGGAACGAGCATGAAGAAATTCACGATACTTCTTTATCTTTTGAGTTGTTCTGCCGGATCGGTCGCTCAAGATCTTTGGTCTTCATCCAGACACGATGAAAAAGATTGGATCACTTCTTATGGATTCGTTGAGAATGATTCTGATCTAGTTCATGGCCTATTACTATTATTACTATTAGAAGTAGAAGGCGCTCTGGCGGGATCCTCACGGACAGAAAAATATTGCAGTCAGTTTGATAATAATCGAGTGACATTACTTCTTCGGTCCGAACCAAGGAATCAGTTAGATATGATGCAAAATGGATCTTGTTCTATCGTTGATCAGAGATTTCTATATGAAAAATACGAATCGGAGTTTGAAGAAGGGGAAGGGGCCCTTGATCCGCAACAGATAGAGGAGGATTTCTTCAATCACATAGTTTGGGCTCCTAGAATATGGCGCCCTTGTGGCAATCTATTTGATTGTATCGAAAGGCCCACGGAATTGGGATTTCCCTATTGGACTGGGTCATTTCGGGGCAAATGGATCATTTATCATAAAGAGGATGAGCTTCAAGAGAATGATTCGGAGTTCTTGCAGAGTGGAACCATGCAGTACCAGACACGAGATAGATCTTCCAAAGAACAAGGCTTTTTTCGAACAAGCCAATTCATTTGGGACCCTGCGGATCCATTCTTTTCCCTATTCAAAGATCAGCCCTCTGTCTCTGTGTTTTCACGTCGAGAATTCTTTGCAGATGAAGAGATGTCAAAGGGGCTTATTGCTTCCCAAACAAACCCTCCTACATCTATATATAAACGCTGGTTCATCAAGAATACGCAAGAAAAGCACTTCGAATTGTTGATTCATCGCCAGAGATGGTTTAGAACCAATAGTTCATTATCTAATGGATCTTTCCGTTCTAATACTCTATCCGAGAGTTATCAGTATTTATCAAATCTGTTCCTATCTAACGGAACGCTATTGGATCAAATGACAAAGACATTGTTGAGAAAGAGATGGCTTTTCCCGGATGAAATGAAACATTTGATTCATGTAACAGGAGAAAGATTCCCCATTCCTTAGCCGTAAAGATATGTGCCCATGAAAAGGGGATGAAGTGGAACAGAATTGGCCGGATGGTAGAGTCGTGGAAACACTTGTTTCTTCCATCTTTTTGGCCTTAGCTCCATGGAACAATATGCTACTGCTGAAACATGGAAGAATTGAAATCTTAGATCACTATGTGTGGATGATATGAACTGCCTAAACAAGAATTCTTGAACGGCGAAAGAGCCTATTACTCGCTACATCAAACAATTTCTACTAATGAAACCATGTCAATCCATCGGAAAATACGCATGTCCGCTGAAATGGTTGTTGCTATCTGCTCCAATAACGAATCATTGGTTTCATTGAATAACTAAAGAAGATAGATAGACCTTTCTCTTCGTCTCAGGTCGATGGATCTCCTCAATTGGAAGATCTCCCATATGGATAATACACATTCCAGTTGACCGAGCCTAATTCTAATTGCTTTGTTCCAAAGCAAAGATATCCACGGAGGCGGGTTCGTCCTATTCAGATATTCACGACCAAGAGGTACGATCCTCTTTCGGATAGGCCCTGAAAGGAGAAGGAAGGCTGGAATGCCAACAGACGTCTGTCTATTCT